TAAGATTTTTTTATAAAATAATTGAATAAGTTCTATTTACTCAACAAATATTCCCCCTCCTCTTTTGTTTGTCCACCACTTTTTATATTTATAGTATACGTAATTATTATAATAAGTAATAATTCTAAAAAAACGTTCTGATACGTCTGTAAAAAAATCAAAACTAACCCCAGGAATGTTTGACGAACAGTATATTATTTCGACACAAGAAAAGGATTTTTCACACCCTTTTCTTGTGTCGAAGACTAGGAAGACGAATAACCCCTCTCAGAAATATTTGTTCCCTTCATTTATATTTATCCGTTCTATTTCACGTTTACTTTTGTATAGGATCTAGCCGAAGTGAATTTTAGTAGACATTTTATGACATTTCAATTTGACAATAGCAACATAATAACATCACCGCAATTTTGATAAAAAAACAACAAAAGAAGGGGTCAAGTCAAATAGTCTTCTTCAAAATCTACATACTATGGCTAGTAATGTGGTACTAAGGAATTCCCGACATCTCTAGACTAGAAATAGAAAAAGAGTATAAACAAACAAAAGGCTTTTTAAAATTTTATTTTTTATCAGAGATAATCATATCATATAATAATTACTAAAAATAATTTGGTTCTTTTTACAAATTTGAGGTCGATAAATCCGCGAGTCTAGAAATTCATTTCGGACAATTGAACCTTCTCGAACTGTTTCTTTTTAAGAACCAAAAAGATTTGTGCCAAAATAACAGATGCGAAGAAGAACAAAAGGCCTTGTACACGTAATGGATCTTGAAGTACTATTTCTGCATCTCCCTGACCAAATCCGCCCACATTAGGATTACTTGTCAACGGTTGATCCAATTTGATAGATTCGCCTTCTGAAATAAGAAGTTCTGGCCCCCGAGGGATAATATCAACCACTTGACGTCCATCCGATGTATCCGCTATGGTTATTTCGTATCCCCCCTTTTCTTTTCGTAGGATTTTGCTTACTATACCAGATGCTGTAGCATTATAAACTGTATTGTTACTCTTGCTCCCGTCAGGATAAATCTGGCCCCTTCCCCTGTTTCCGCCTACGTAAATAGGATATTTTAAGAAGTGAATGTCTTTCTTAGTAGCGGGGTCGGGGGAAAGAATAGGAAAGGTTATTTCACTATATTTCTGACCAGGAACAGGGCCTATGACAAGAATATTTTTTTGATTGGGGCGGTAGCTCTGAAAAGACAGATTGCCCATCTTTTCTTTTATCTCGGGGGAAATACGATCGGGAGGGGCTAATTCAAAACCCTCTGGTAAAATAAGAACAGCCCCCACATTCAAAGCCCCTTTTTTACCATTAGCAAGAACTTGTTTTAGTTGCATATCATAAGGAATTCGAACAACTGCTTCAAATACAGTATCGGGAAGTACCGCTTGCGGAACCTCAATATCGACCGGTTTATTAGCTAAATGGCAATTGGCGCATACAATACGTCCAGTCGCTTCTCGTGGATTTTCATAACCCTGCTGTGCAAAAATGGGATATGCATTTGAAATGGATGTACGAGTTATGATATATATCATGAGCGATACGGAAATAGATCGAGTAATCTGTTCCTTTATCCAAGAAAAAGTATTTCTAGTTTGCATGGTCCAAGCATTGATCCCAAAAATTTCTACAATAAATTGGGGTAGGTCACTAATGGAGTTTCCTATCCACGATTCTGTTATTTACTGGAATAATTTGACTGGATTAATAGAAATTCATTTCTATTTTTATAGAAATATAGAAGGAATCCGCGGGATGGCTAGAAATATAAAGTGATTTTCAACGCTTTGCTTATATACAACTGCAAAGTAAGAAACATTCTAATTGGATTAGGTAGATAATTTTTCAGTCATTCATTGAATGATAAATCACTACAAGTGACGGAGATACGCGATTTAAATAACGGAAAATCCAATATTTGAAAATTGTATCTACAATGACTGGAAAAGTGGAAACAAGGCCAGATATAATTTGATCATTATGAACAAATCCAAAATCCTTGTAGACAAAGCCAATCAGCAGTTCCCAACCATGCGGCGAATGAAATCCGATACACAAATCAGTTAATAAAAGAAGAGAAAAAGCTTTTATTGTGTCACTTAAGTTATATAGGAATTCCTGAGCCCAAGAGTTAAGAATAAAAAGTTTTTTATTACCCAAAATAGAATAACCACTTAGAATAAGGAAACAGATTATATTTGTCGAGAAGTTCAAAATCGTATGAATATGACCCTCGTTGTGTATCTTGATTAATTGGATTGTTTCTTTGTGAATTCCTATACCAAGGTTTTGTAGATGTGTCTCCGAGTATTCCTTGATCATTTCCTCTAACAAAAGAAGTTCCTCTAATTCTATAAATTTTTCTAGAATACTCTTTTCTTCAATATCATTTAAAAAAGTTTCGGATTGCCTAGTATTACACCAATTAGAAACCCAAGATTCCAGACTTTTTTGAAATGAGAGAGAAATCCACCAAGGCAAAAATACTATAGATGCAAGATATAAAAGAGAAGTGAATGCTTTCTTTTTTGCCATTTTTCAATGTAATTGTTAATAAACCCATCTCATTCGTCGACTCTATGTAATCTAATATTTCTCTCACGCATCAGTTCTATTAAAAGTCTCAATTCCAACAAGTAAAAAAAGGGGGGAATTTCCTTATTTAGAAATGGTTGATTATGAGATATTTCAATTTTTTCTTATTTTTTTTTGAATTGAGTTGTGTATATTTCGATACATATAAAAGATCCCCAAAAGAGTTTTTTTATACTTGTTCCATATATGTCTGCTTTGACTCGAATGAATGTTCTGAAGAAACCTCGGTTAAGTTATGTTATATATGTTATAGAATGATTCTTGCGTTTTTGCCCTTCTGCTGAGAAAGCATTTATTTCTCGGCTCATTGGTTAAAATACTTCAATTGGTACACGCAAGAAATAGGCCAATTCAGCAGCTTTTTGTTCCATTTCCCGTGGAGTAAAATTCTCATCAGTACGAGTCAATGGAATGGCTCCCTGGCCTCTGATATCCATATAAAGGACACGCCGAGCATAAATACCCTCTTTAACTTCTATTCTGATGGACTGAATATCTTTTATAAAAAATCGGAGGAAGACCCTCCGATTTTTTCCAGGAAATCCCCAACGAAAGATACACACTATTCCTTCTTTTCTATCAAATCGATCATAACCACTACCTACATTCCACGAAATTGTGCACCACAAATAGGAGCTAATAAAAAGACCCGCGATCCCATAGAAAGACATCACAATTCCTTGTGGAAAAAAAACTATTTGCTGAGACGGAAATAAAGATATCAAATTTCTACCAAGATAACTCGAGGTTCCAACCAACAAGAATCCTAATGAACCTAAAAAAAGGATAACAGCCCAGCAGAAATTACCTGTTTTTCGAGCCCCCGTTATAGGTTCTATCCATATATGTTCTGATCGACAACTCATACTTTATCCAGTTGCTTTTTTTTTGACAAAATACCCCAAATGAATTTGACTTTAGTCCTTTTGTTTCCGAAGTAACCCGCATCAACTAGTACTAGTTTGATGTGAACCTTTAGGAGTAATTCATTAAATTGGTTAGATCTAAACTAATAACATACCCTTCGTATGATCTCACTAAAGATAGCCACATGCATATAGATAGACCAACTTTACAGTTCAGCCATCCGCCGATTCGGGTCTATTTGAAAATCGCTAGAATATAGTATTTTCTGGAGACATAAGAGTTTTTCGGCGGAAGCCGCTTATACCAATTTGTCTAAATGGATATCTGTGTTATGATACAAGCGTAAATTTTGAAAAAAAAAATAGATGAGAATTTGTGCCATCGGCTCTAAACAATCTTGTTTTTTTGAACATGAAGAAATAAAGAAGCCATTGCGATTGCCGGAAATACTAGGCCTACTAAAGGGACCAAAACAGAGGGAAAGTTAAGAGTTGTCATAGAATGGGTACCTCAATTTACTATTTGTACCTGTTATTTTTATTTAGATTTTATATTTTTATTTAGATTTTATATTTATTATTTATAATATAAAGATATCTTATTATATATAAAGAATAAAGATATCTTATTATAATTTGATAATTCTAAATTGTAATTATTTTTACTTTACTTAATATCTATTCTATTAAGTATAGATATAAGTATATATCTAAGTGAGTATATAATGTAGTTTTTCATTTCATCTTTCTACATGAAAGATTTGAAAGAATATGGATGAGATATTATTTTATTCATTTTTTGCTCTTGGCTTCGAATTTCATTTACTAAGCACTTCAAAATAAATTTCTATTTATATCCAAGGGTTTGTTAGAATGCCATACAGCAGGATTCTTAGTAAAAATAAGATTATCGTAAGATATATAAAGATAAAAAATTCTCTATTTTATATATTAGATTTTAATTTCATTATATATGATGAGAAGAAGATATTTTTTATTTGCCTAATTTCACGAAAATAAGAATTTCATTTTTTATCTTGTTGATAGAGGCTTCTTGATCAATAATCAGAAATATAGAAAAAGGGGCAGATTTTTGATTTTCTGTGACTTTTGATTCTTTGATACAATTAGATCTTATGTCAACAAAGACAACCCTATTCATCTAATTTTGATTCAAAGGAAAGAAAGTGTGGAGTTGAAATAACTCACTCAGAACGCTTTTTAAAGGATTACGTGGTACGATTAGATCGAATAAGCCCTTCTGGAATAAATACTCAGACGCTTGTGAACCGTCGGGTACTGTTTTATTCAATGTTTGTTCAATTACTCTTTTACCCGCAAAGGCAATGTAGGCATTGGGTTCGGCAATAATGATATCCCCCAACATACCAAAACTAGCTGTCACCCCACCGGTAGTAGGAGATGTAAGGATTGGTACATAGAATAACTTTTTGTTTGATTGATAATCATATAAAGCAGAAGATATTTTAGCCATTTGCATCAAGCTCAAACTTCCTTCTTGCA